CGGTTATTGATAGAGTGAATAGATCTGCCATTTCTTGAAATCTCTCTTCTGATTCAAAATCGTGGTGTAACGTGTATCCCCCTTTGTTCCGGTCATGGAATAGATGAAATAAATCCAAAAATGGATTTTTGTTCAAGAATGAAATCTTATTGGAACTGTCCATATCTGGTTCATCCTTCGGAACCATATCACATCCCGGATCTGATGAAATAGGATGAATTGAGACGGTATTTTGTAAATACGTAATTATCTTGAATATATCAACCATTTCTTTATTTTCCGATCGCCTGAAAGGGACAAAAGAAACATCTTGTTTTTTCTTCCAAAATTTCTGATCTCTAGTGGACCTCTCGGTAGGATTCGAACCCAGATGAAGTTCTGACCATCTGTCAGAGAAAAAAGAACGAATTGATCTTGTAGGATTCCCAAGAAATTCTTCGATTTCTTTCGGAAGCAGATGATTATTCATCTGCTTCTCACGTTTCGTGAATAGCCGGGACATTGAGGAAGATCCAAAAAGGCATTTCGGGAATCGATCTGATTCTATCTCTGTTCGTTCCGTTTGAAGAAAGGAAGGATCCCAAAGAATCGATCTTTCTTTTAGTTGCTGAATCTCTGTTTGATCGATCAATGTGTGATATTCTGAATCCTCATTTCTAATGGAATCGAAAAGATCTCTGAATTGATCAGAAGATCCTTTCGATTGGCTAGAATCCGTTACTTGAACGAAAATAGATCTTGTGGAATCATATTGAATATTTGACAATACATTCCGTACCCTGCTAAAAAACCGATCCTTGTTTACCAACCACACATTGTCTAACCAAATCCAATTCTCTCTCGATACGTTCCTCAAAAAATCCGATTCGTGCTGATTCTTCCCCCAACTAACGAAGAGATCTTGTCGGAATTGCCACATATGAAATTGAGCACAATTTTGCAAAGAAATACCCCACTTGTTTCTCGAGAAGAGATGGGAAACATGCTCAATATCATTTGATTGAATAGTTGCCTCAGCTCCTTGTTGTTTGAAGAAACCCTCCCCTTCAATTGGTCGTTTTTCACGAAAAGCAGACATGAGATAACAAATCAAGTCTTTCCCTAAGATTTCGAATAGCTGTCCCGAATTAAAGTTGATTATGTTTCGCTTCTTCCTCGGAGAAAGACGATCAAACAATTCCCAATCATGGTCCTTGCGGATCGGATCATCCGTATAGGATAAAAAAAGAAACCCCAGATATTTGCTATCTTTCTCTTTGAATGAGATCTCAATTCCAGCTACGGTTTCATTAGCTATCTTACAACTAGAATCCCTCTTTTTTCCGATCCGGTTCCTCCACCACCGCGAACCCCGGTTCGATTCAGGCATGATACACTTTTTATTTATTGGGAGAACCCAAGTACTCTCTTGCGGATCCATGAAACAACTCTCAGAAATCTTTTTCCCTTTTGGAAGATACAGGAGCGAAACAATCAACCTATTGATATTGGAAGACCAAAAAGATTCTTCCAATGTCTCATTTCTGGGTCCAATGGAATTCATAGGTATAGGAAGAAGCCCCATCAAATAGAGATTTTTTCTTTCGACCATCTTTTGATTGTTAATACGAGATATAAGGACCGCTACTACAAGCAGTACTACACCTTTGATCATGAAATATCGATTGCTTGTTGAACCCTGTGAATCACGTGAAAGTAGGATACTCCAAATTCGGGGGTCAAAGAGTTTCATAAAACGTTCTTGGTGGAAAAAAATGTGAGTGAAAGATCCCACTGAATCGAATTTGATCCATGAATCTAAGAAATAGTGAGAATTTTTGATCTCTCTCAATATCTCTCTCAATTCGAAGATCCAGGATTTGAATTGATGTCGTTTCATTGATTCCTCCTAAAGATTTTCATTGATTCCTCCTAAAGATTTCATTTCAATTGGAATTTGGTTATTCACGATGTACGATGAGCCCTGTTAAGCATCCATGGCTGAATGGTTAAAGCGCCCAACTCATAATTGGCAAATTCGTAGGTTCAATTCCTGCTGGATGCACGCCAATGGGAACGTTCAATAAGTCTATTGGAATTGGCTCTGTATCAATGGAATCTCATCATCCATACATAACGAATTGGTATGGTATATTCATACCATAACATATGAACAGTAAGAACTAGAATTCTTATCGATACTGGAACTCATAGGGAAGAAAATGGATTTATGGATGGAATCAAATATGCAGTATTTACAGAAAAAAGTATTCGGTTATTGGGGAACAATCAATATACTTCTAATGTCGAATCAGGATCAACTAGGACAGAAATAAAGCATTGGGTCGAACTCTTCTTTGGTGTCAAGGTAATAGCTATGAATAGTCATCGACTCCCAGGAAAGGGTAGAAGAATGGGACCTATTATGGGACATACAATGCATTACAGACGTATGATCATTACGCTTCAACCGGGTTATTCTATTCCACCTCTTATAGAGAAAAGAACTTAAAGCAAAATACTTAATAACACGGCGATACATTTATACAAAACTTCTACCCCGAGCACACGCAATGGAGCCGTAGACAGTCAAGTGAAATCCAATCCACGAAATAATTTGATCTATGGACAGCATCGTTGTGGTAAAGGTCGTAATGCCAGAGGAATCATTACCGCAAGGCATAGAGGGGGAGGTCATAAGCGTCTATACCGTAAAATCGATTTTCGACGGAATGAAAAAGACATATCTGGTAGAATCGTAACCATGGAATACGACCCTAATCGAAATGCATACATTTGTCTCATACACTATGGGGATGGTGAGAAGAGATATATTTTACATCCCAGAGGGGCTATAATTGGAGATACCATTGTTTCTGGTACAGAAGTTCCTATAGCAATGGGAAATGCCCTACCTTTGAGTGCGGTTTGAACTATTGATTTACGTAATTGGAAGTAACCAATTAGGTTTACGACGAAACCTAGAAATCAATCACTGATCCAATTTGAGTACCTCTATGGGATAGACCTCAACAGAAAACTGTTGAGTAACGGCAGCAAGTGATTGAGTTCAGTAGTTCCTCATAGAAAATTATTGACTCTAGAGATATGGTAATATGGAGAAGACAAAATTGTTTGAAGCACGCACAGAACCGGAAGCGCCCCTTGTTTCAAAGAGAGGAGGACGGGTTATTCACATTTAATTTGATGGTCAGAGGCGAATTGAAAGCTAAGCAGTGGTAATTATAAAGATCCCCCGGGGGAAAAATAGAGATGTCTCCTACGTTACCCGTAATATGTGGAAGTATCGACGTAATTTCATAGAGTCATTCGGTCTGAATGCTACATGAAGAACATAAGCCAGATGACGGAACGGGGAGACCTAGGATGTAGAAGATCATACATGAGTGATTCGGCAGATTTGGATTCCTATATATCCACTCATGTGGTACTTCATCATATGATTCATATAAGATCCATCTGTCTAGATATCATCATATACATCTAGAAAGCCGTATGCTTTGGAAGAAGCTTGTACAGTTTGGGAAGGGGTTTTTATTGATAAAAAAGAAGAATCTACTTCAACCGATATGCCCTTAGGCACGGCCATACATAACATAGAAATCACACTTGGAAAGGGTGGACAATTAGCTAGAGCTGCAGGCGCTGTAGCGAAGCTGATTGCAAAAGAGGGTAAATCGGCCACATTAAGATTACCATCTGGGGAGGTCCGTTTGATATCCAAAAACTGCTTAGCAACAGTCGGACAAGTGGGTAATGTTGGGGTGAACCAAAAAAGTTTGGGTAGAGCCGGATCGAAATGTTGGCTAGGTAAGCGTCCTGTAGTAAGAGGAGTAGTTATGAACCCTGTAGACCATCCCCATGGGGGCGGGGAAGGGAGAGCCCCAATTGGTAGAAAAAAACCCACAACCCCCTGGGGTTATCCTGCGCTTGGAAGAAGAAGTAGGAAAAGGAAAAAGTATAGTGATAGTTTTATTCTTCGTCGCCGTAAATAGGAATATTGAAAATCGAATTTTTGGAATTGGAAATAATGTGATGGGCGAACGACGGGAATTGAACCCGCGCATGGTGGATTCACAATCCACTGCCTTGATCCACTTGGCTACATCCGCCCCTTATCCAGCTAAAGGATTTTCTCTTTTTTCCATTCATCATTATTGTATTTATTCTTACCTTCATACTTAGATCGAGATATTCTATTGGACATAGAATGCCAATCTTTAAAATGTAAAAAAAAGGAGTAATCGGCTGTGACACGTTCACTAAAAAAAAATCCTTTTGTAGCTAATCATTTATCGAGAAAAATGGAAAAACTCAACATGAGGGAGGAGAAAGAAATAATAGTAACTTGGTCTCGGGCATCTACCATTATACCCAAAATGATTGGCCATACAATCGCTGTTCATAATGGAAAAGAACATTTACCTATTTATATAACAGATCGTATGGTAGGTCACAAATTGGGAGAATTCGCGCCTACTCTGACTTTCGCGAGACATGCGAGAAACGATAATAAATCTCGTCGTTAATTAATAATTAATTTGGAAAAAAAATAGATACTTATCATTCATTGGCGGGGGAGAAACCTTATGATAAAGAACTCAAATTCGGGTAGAGAAGTCAAAGTTTTAGCTAAACATCTATCTATGTCTGTTTTCAAAGCGCGAAGAGTAATTGATCAGATTCGCGGGCGTTCTTATGAGGAAACACTTATGATACTGGAACTCATGCCTTATCGAGCATCTTATCCCATTTTAAAATTGGTTTATTCTGCAGCAGCAAATGCTAATCATAATATGGGTTTGAACGAAGCTGATTCATTCATTAGTAAAGCCGAAGTCAATGGGGGCCCCTTTGTGAAAAAGTTAAGACCCAGGGCTAGAGGACGTAGTTATCCGATAAAAAGACCCACTTGTCATATAACAATTGTATTAAAAGATAAATCGAAATTTTAGAGATTCATCTAAAATTTCGATTTATCTTTAGAAAAAAAAATGGATGAAAAGATAATAGAATAAAAAAATATGGGACAAAAAATAAATCCACTTGGTTTCAGACTTGGTACAACCCAAAATCATCATTCCTTTTGGTTCGCACAACCAAAAAATTTTTTTGTAGGTCTACAAGAAGATGAGAAAATACGGAATTGTATCAAGAACTATGTACAAAAAAATAAGAGAATATCCCCAGGTTTCGAAGGAATTGGAATTGCACGAATAGAAATTCAAAAAAGAATCGATTTGATCCAGGTCATAATCTATATTGGGTTTCCAAATTTATTAATAGAGGGCCGAACGCGAGGGATCGAAGAATTACAGATGAATGTACAAAAAGAGTTGCATTCTGTGAACCGAAGACTCAATATTGCTATCACAAGAATTGAAAAACCTTATGGACACCCTAATATTCTTGCAGAATATATGGCTTCACAATTAAGAAATAGAGTTTCGTTTCGAAAGGCAATGAAAAGAGCTATTGAATTAACTGAACAAACAGATACAAAGGGAATTCAAATACAAATTGCAGGGCGTATCGACGGAAAAGAAATTGCACGTGTCGAATGGATCAGAGAAGGTAGAGTTCCTCTACAAACAATTCGTGCTAAAATTGATCATTGTTCCTATACAATTCGAACTATCCATGGAGTATTAGGCCTAAAAATTTGGATATTTGTGAACGAGGAATAATAGACCTTTTTTTATCTTGCCATTCTGTCCAGTGATAGAACAAAAAATGAGAAACTATTTCTGTTTTTTTCCTTTTTCCGTTAAATCAAACAAAAATAAACAATTCTAATTATAATTATATAAGGTTGAATAAAAAATAGATTAATCTTACTTTTGATATAATTGCTATGCTTAGTGTGTGACTCGTTAGTTTTTTCTTTAGAGTTTCAAGCTGGGCTTCAAAAAAAAAAAAAAAGACTGACCCCCACTATAAACTTAATAACTATATAAAATAAAACAATAAAATAAACGAAAAACTAATAACCAACTTATTGCTTCGTATTGTCGAGATCCCAAGAAACAGTCACTATATGACTGAATGACTGAATCAATCATATAGTTGTAACAACTTAAATTTTCATAAAAAACAAATCTGATTATGGATTTTGAAGAAAAAAATAAAGGGATGCGGATAAATGGAAAGGTGATAGAAAGAGAGAACAAAAATATCAATGATAGATGATTCCAATATGTATGGTCTATGAATCACCTCATAAAAGGCAGTGTGATAAAGCATTAATATTGATATATTAATATATATAATATAATAATACAAATAATAAAGTATAATATAAATAATAAAGAGCCCTGGGTTAATAGAAACTGAGGAGATTGACTCGGGAACAAATTTTGTTGGGAGCTCCGTTGCAGAGTTCAGGCCTAACCATTAATGGAGAAGCTATAGGAACGACGAAACCTGTGACTATATAAGATTCTACTATTAAAATATAAATAAAATAGAAAAGAAAAATGAATCCTAATGATTCATCGGGCGGGATGGCGGAACGAACCAAGAACAAATTGATTTACTCTGAGAGGTCATGGATTGATCCTACGAATGAAGCAGGATAGAGTCAATATCCGCCCGCGAAACCCTTATTTATTTATTGTATTACAATACAATATTGGCTTGACTCGATAAGAGTAAAAAAAAAAATAGGGATTCGTTATAAAAAATAAGCATTATCTATAAATATACACATCTAGCCATATATGGAGCTTCCTATGTAATAAATGAAATATCAATAAATCCCATTACTTAGTTTAGTGTACTAATTATTAAATAGATGTGTATCTGTATCGAATCTTTTCATTCGCGAGGAGCTGGATGAGAGGAAACTCTCATGTCCGGTTCTGTAGTAGAGGTGGGATTAATAAAAAACCATCAACTATAACCCTAAAAGAACTAGATTTCGTAAGCACCATAGAGGAAGAATGAAGGGAATATCTTGTCGGGGCAATCATATTAGTTTCGGCAGATATGCTCTTCAGGCACTTGAACCCGCTTGGATCACAGCTAGACAAATAGAAGCAGGGCGAAGAGCAATGACACGATATGCGCGTCGTGGTGGAAAAATATGGGTACGTATATTTCCAGACAAACCTGTTACAATAAGACCTACGGAAACACGTATGGGTTCGGGGAAAGGATCTCCCGAATATTGGGTATCCGTTGTTAAACCAGGCCGAATACTTTATGAAATGGGTGGAGTATCAGAAACTGTAGCCAGAGCAGCTATCTCAATAGCTGCGTGCAAAATGCCTATACGAACTCAATTTCTTATTTCAGGATAGGGATATAGAACTAAAGATAAACAAAAGGGGTATTGAGGATGAAAAAACAACCGCGGGTTTATTTATTTCTAGACAAACACTATTTCTTTTTTTCCTCATTCTTTGCATTGAAATAACAGATTCAAATAAAAATGATATGATTCAACCTCAGACCCTTTTGAATGTAGCAGATAACAGCGGAGCTCGAGAATTGATGTGTATTCGAATCATAGGAGCTGGTAATCATCGATATGCTCATATTGGTGACGTTATTGTTGCTGTAATCAAAGAAGCAGTGCCCAATATGCCTCTAGAAAGATCAGAAGTAATTCGAGCTGTAATTGTACGTACATGTAAAGAACTCAAACGTGACAACGGTATGATAATACGATATGATGACAATGCTGCGGTTGTCATTGATCAAGAAGGAAATCCAAAAGGAACTCGAGTTTTTGGCGCGATTGCTCGGGAATTGAGACAGTTGAATTTTACTAAAATAGTTTCATTAGCTCCTGAAGTATTATAAATACTAGTAGATGAAACTATGATATAGTTATAGTAGGATATCTGAAATGGATGAAATTAGTAGATTGTGTTTCACGCATATACTTTTAATAATTAATAATTGAAATTGAATAATTCAAAATAAAAAAACATGTTGATTATATCAAAATTAAGAAGCACCAATAATTAGAATTCGTCATGGGCAGAGACGCTATTGCTGATATAATAACTTCTATAAGAAATGCTGACATGAGTAAAAATGGAACGGTTCGAATAGCATCCACTAATATCACCGAAAACATTGTTAAAATACTCCTACGAGAAGGTTTTATTGAAAACGTTCGGAAACATCAGGAAAGTAACAAAGATTTCTTGGTTTCAACCTTGCGCCATAGAAGGACTAGGAAAGGAATATATAGAACTATTTTAAAACGTATCAGTCGACCTGGTCTACGAATCTATTCCAACTATCAAAAAATTCCTAAGATTTTAGGTGGAATGGGAATTGTAATTCTTTCCACTTCTCGAGGCATAATGACAGATCGAGAAGCTAGACTAGAAAAAATTGGAGGAGAAATTTTGTGCTATATATGGTGATCTTCCTCCGGTATCCTAATTTGATCTCTAACTTCCTATTTGTGAAATAGAGAGGAAAAGTGAGTTATATAACTCTTCCTCCATTAGTTGATGATATTTCAAGGGGTTACCTGGATGAAAGAACAAAAATTGATTCATGAAGGTTTAATTACTGAATCACTTCCCAACGGTATGTTCCGCGGGTCCGTTTAGATAATGAAGATCTAATTCTAGGTTATATTTCAGGGAGGATCCGACGCAGTTTGATACGGATATTGCCGGGAGATAGAGTCAAAATCGAAATAAGTCGGTATGATTCAACTAGAGGACGTATAATTTATAGACTCCGCAACAAAGATTCGAGCGATTAGATGATTTTTGAAAACATTCCTTTGGTGAGAGATACAACTAGAAGCTATAAAATAAAATACAAGAGACTTATTTTCTTCCAAGGAATAGATTTCAAATTAAGGTAAGGAGTGAGAAATATGAAAATAAGAGCTTCCGTTCGTAAAATTTGTGAAAAATGTCGACTGATCCGTAGGCGCGGACGAATTATAGTGATTTGTTCCAATCCGAGACATAAACAGAGACAAGGATAATCTTTCTTTTATAAAATTTCTCAAAGAAGGGCCATGTAAAAATAAAGGATCTGTTTTAACATGAAATGGATATCTCCGTATCTTTCTGTATATTTCTGATTCATATTTATGAGATGAAAAAATATGGCAAAACCTATACCAAAAATTGGTTCGCGTAGGAATGGACGTATTGGTTCACGTAAGAATGGACGTAGAATACCAAAAGGGGTTATTCATGTTCAAGCGAGTTTCAACAATACTATTGTAACTGTTACAGATGTACGAGGTCGGGTGGTTTCTTGGGCCTCCGCCGGTACTTCTGGATTCAAAGGCACAAGAAGAAAGACACCCTATGCTGCTCAAGCCGCCACCTTAAATGCTATTCGTACTGTAGTTAATCAGGGTATGCAACGAGCAGAAGTTATGATAAAGGGTCCTGGTCTCGGAAGAGACGCAGCATTACGGGCCATTCGTAGAAGTGGTATACTATTAAGTTTCGTACGTGATGTAACACCTATGCCACATAATGGATGTCGACCTCCTAAAAAAAGACGTGTGTAAAAATAAGAATTAAACGGATTGCAAGAGAAATAAATGATTCAATGATCTGATCAAATAATAATATTTAGTATGGTTCGAGAGGAAATAGCAGGATCCACTCGAACACTACAGTGGAAATGTGTTGAATCAAGAGTAGACAGTAAGCGTCTTTATTATGGTCGTTTCATTCTGTCCCCGCTCATGAAAGGGCAAGCCGATACCATAGGTATTGCCATGCGAAGGGCTCTACTTGGAGAAATAGAAGGAACATGTATCACACGTGCAAAATCTGAGAGGGTGCCGCATGAATATTCTACGATAGTAGGTATTGAGGAATCGGTACATGAAATTTTAATAAATTTGAAAGAAATTGTATTGAGAAGTAATCTGTATGGAGTTAGAGACGCATCCATTTGCGTCAGGGGTCCTAGATACGTAACCGCTCAAGATATCATCTCACCACCTTCCGTGGAAATAGTTGACACAACACAGCATATAGCTAACCTGACGGAACCAATT